ACATTATTAACTTAGGATATTTAGTATTCCGGTAAATTTTTATAATTTTTAGTCCCGGGTTTTGGGTTAATTAATATTTGGGTAAATATATATATATATATATATATATATATATATATATATATATATATATACATGGTGGCATAGTCAACACACAACTCGTTGGCTTGATACGTCTGTCGGGTCTTCCTTGCTTTTGGGGTTTGACAAGGATAACAGGATTCGCTGGGCGTAGGGGGTAAGGGGGTTTGTCGCGTAAAAACCAAGGGGGTATAACCGTAATAGGAGGTCAAGTGATGGATACCTTATGCACCTGAATTAAAGTTATGTGGTTCTTAAGTTATGACTTCCAATGATTAACCTATATTACTTGAAACCAGGTATAAATGAACCACCTTAACCTGTGTTTGAGCCTGCACTCTGATATGCAAGATGAAAGGAAACCAAAAAAGAGAACGTTATGCATATAAGAGAACGCCCGGCTAGGTGGGTAACGAGACATATGTACTACACCATTAATCAGATGCCAGTATAGTTATCCGAGGGTGGGGTTATGCAGCTATGTACCTGAAATAGGAACCAGATGCCAGTAATAGTTCACCGTGTGCAACCCCCACAATTGTTGTCCTTGACCTATCACGAACGTTGTACATTTATGTAAACTGGTTGGTGGTTTCTTACTACATTAATCATATCTAGGAAAATCTCTGTTGATCTTTGCAAGGGAGAATTTTAGATGGAATTATAGCTCGTTGTTCGCCGTCCCGGCTTCGTTGGACAGAATCCTGAGTTTTAATATCGTGCATATGTATACCTTAAAATATAGTACTTGCTTTATGGTCTAAATATTAAGTTGGTGATTATACATTAATGTACTAATACATTAATGTAATATTATGCATATTATGTACTACACCATACAGGCAGCTCAGGCCTGTGTGGGGCAGTGGGTGGTCAGAAAATAGTTTAACTTAGAATCCTGGCTTTGGGAGTCAGGGGTGGGAGTTAAAATCTCTCTTTTCTGGGCTCTAGGGAGGAATTTAACCTCCGATCTTCGGTTTACAAGACCGATGCTTTTAGGCTAAGCTACTAGGGCAAGCTCATTCAAGTGCCTTATTTTCCAGTCATCCCGCCAATGGGATGAGGGCTAGAAACAAGGTAAAGTACAAGGTGGAAGCAATTTGTCCAATAATGATAAACGGGTGCTCTACGGGTATGCCTCCGATCCATGTTAGAATGATTATGTCGGCAACCAGGGTCCAAAATAAAAATTGGGTGATTGGACGGAACGTAAGTCCTCGTTGCTTAGAGGTGTGGAGAACTGGTACTACCATTAGTACAAGAATAGAGGATAACAATGCGAGCACGCCTCCTAGCTTGTTAGGGATGGATCGAAGAATGGCGTAGGCAAACAGAAAGTACCATTCTGGTTTAATGTGGGGAGGAGTCACTAATGGGTTTGCGGGGGTAAAATTATCTGGATCTCCTAACAGGTTGGGTGAGAATAGGGCCAGGGAGGTGAGGGCTAATAGTATGGCTGCAAAGCCTAAGAGATCTTTGTATGAAAAATAAGGGTGGAAAGAGATTTTGTCTGCGTCTGAGTTAATTCCTGCTGGGTTATTAGAGCCCGTTTCATGGAGGAATAGAAGGTGGATAATGGTAGCTGCTGCAACAACGAATGGCAGTAAAAAGTGAAAGGCGAAGAACCGTGTTAGTGTTGCGTTGTCTACTGAAAACCCGCCTCAAATTCATTGAACTAACTCGTTCCCAACATAAGGTACTGCAGACAGAAGATTGGTAATTACTGTGGCACCTCAAAATGATATTTGGCCTCATGGAAGGACGTATCCGACGAAGGCTGTCATTATGACTAGCAGAAGAAGAACAACACCAATGTTTCAGGTTTCTTTATATAGGTAAGATCCGTAGTATAATCCTCGAGCAATGTGTATATAAATGCAGATGAAAAAGAATGATGCTCCGTTGGCGTGTACGCTGCGGATTAACCACCCATAGCTGACATCCCGGCAAATATGAGCAACAGAAGAAAAAGCAGTTGAGATGTCGGAGGTATAGTGCATTGCTAGGAATAATCCTGTTAAAATTTGGGTAATTAGACAAAGTCCCAGAAGAGACCCAAAGTTTCATCATACTGAGATGTTAGAGGGGGTTGGCAGATCAACCAGTGCGTCATTTGCAATTTTAATTAGGGGGTGTGTTTTCCGAAGGCTTGCCATTATGGTTCTTATAGTTGAATAACAACGGTGGTTCTTCAAATCATTGGTCTCGGTTAGAGCCCGAGTAGGAATTATGACTTATCTTGTATCATTATTATTGATGGCTTTGGTTGTTGGTTTGGTTGCTGTGGCCTCTAACCCCGCACCCTATTTTGCTGCTCTTGGTTTAGTGGTTGCGGCAGGGGTTGGGTGTGGTGTTCTTGCGGGGCACGGGGGGTCCTTTTTGTCTCTTGTGCTTTTCTTAATTTATCTTGGGGGAATGTTAGTGGTGTTTGCTTATTCGGCAGCTTTAGCTGCTGAGCCTTTTCCTGAGTCTTGGGGAGATCGCTCTGTTATTGGATATGTTCTAATTTATCTTTTAGGAGTAGGTTTAATTGGTGGGATATTTTGGGAGACTTGATATGAGGGCTCCTGATTAGTAATTGACAACATAAAGGAGTTTTCAATATTACGAGGTGATACTAGTGGTGTGGCTGTAATATATTCTTTGGGGGGAGGAATATTAGTTATTTGTGCATGGGTATTGCTCCTAACTTTGTTTGTCGTGCTAGAATTAACTCGAGGTCTCAGTCGGGGTGCTCTCCGTGCCGTTTAAATGGAGGTGAAAAGGATAGCAAGGGTCGTAGTTAACAAAAAAATTGTTAAGTACGTTTTAATCATCCCCCGTTGGGAGTCACTAATGTTTTTAGCCATCTTGATTTGGGCGGACGTGAGGCCTTTAGGCCCTGCGGCTTCAAACCATGTTTGGTCAACTAGTTGGGTGGCGATTTTTTGTCCTAGAATTAAGTTAAGTTTGGGCATTATCCGATGAACTGTTGAAGGGAAGTACCCCAGTATGTTTGAGAAGTGGTGTAATGAGACATTTGGGGCTGTTTTAAACTGCTTGTTAGTAAGGGCGGTTAGTTCAAGGGCTACTATTAGGCCGGTGATTGTGACTACAAGAGCAGCTATTTTTAGGGGTGCGGGCATGGTTATAATTTGGGTTTTTGAGGGCAAAAAGTTTAATGTAATGATGGATCCTGCAATAATGCTTCCTCAAGCAAGTCGTTTGATAGGGTTGATCACTAGTGGGTTGTTTTCATTGATTGGGGACAGAGATAGGAATCGAGGGGATCCCATAGTGACGAAGAATACCACTCGGAAGCTGTAGATTGCGGTAAATGACGTAGCGATTAGTGTGAGGATTAGGGCTCAGGCGTTCAGGTGTGAGGTGTTGAGGGCTTCAATGATGGCATCTTTCGAGAAGAATCCGGCTAAGAATGGGGTCCCTGTGAGGGCTAAGCTTCCAATGGTGAGGCAGGATGAGGTAAAGGGCATTAGGTTGTGAAGGCCCCCCATTTTTCGGATATCTTGTTCATCATTTAGGTTATGAATAATGGAGCCCGAGCATAGAAACAGCATGGCTTTAAAGAAAGCGTGGGTGCAAATATGCAGAAAGGCCAGCTGTGGTTGATTAAGCCCAATAGTAACTATTATTAGCCCTAGCTGGCTGGATGTAGAAAAGGCTACAATTTTTTTAATGTCATTTTGGGTTAGCGCACAGGCGGCTGTAAATAGTGTGGTAAGTGCTCCCAGACACATGCAGATCGTCAATGCTAGTTGGCTGTTTTCTATTAAGGGGTGCAGTCGAATAAGTAGAAAAATGCCAGCAACAACTATAGTGCTGGAATGAAGTAGGGCAGAGACTGGCGTAGGGCCCTCCATGGCGGAGGGTAGCCACGGGTGAAGGCCAAATTGGGCCGATTTTCCAGTGGCCGCAAGAATGAGGCCAATTAGAGGAGTTGTTATTTTTAGGTCTTTTGAGAGGAAAAAGATTTGTTGAATTTCTCATGAATTAAGGTTTATTGCTAGTCAAGCCATGCTTATAATTAATCCGATGTCTCCTACGCGATTATATAATACGGCTTGCAGAGCTGCTGTGTTTGCATCTGCTCGTCCATATCATCACCCAATCAGTAAGAATGATATAATTCCAACCCCTTCTCAGCCAATAAAAAGTTGAAATATATTGTTGGCTGTGACTAGGATAATTATAGCAACTAAAAATAGAAGCAGATACTTAAAAAATCGGTTTATGTAGGGATCGGAGTGTATGTATCATAAAGCGAACTCCAAAATAGACCAAGTGACGTATAATGCAATGGGGGTAAAGATAAGTGAGTAGTGGTCAAATTTAAAGCTGATATTAACATCAAAGGTGTCAGTATTTATTCAATGTCAGTTTGTTACAATGCTCTCAGTTCCTTGGTCTAAAAAGATTATTAATGGGATTAAACTAATTAGGAACCCAGTGCTTACGGCTGTTTTGACATGTGTGGATGCTCAGTCTGAATCTTGGGTATTCGGATTAAGGGTTGTTAATAAGGGGTAAATAAGGATTGCGATAACCAGAACAAAGGATGAGGATAAAATAAGGGTTGTTGGGTACATAGCTTCTACTTGGACTTGCACCAAGAGTTTTTGGTTCCTAAGACCAACGGATGAGCTATTATCCTTTAAAAGCTCGAGAGAGCCACGGAGTTTAACCGTGGAGTCTAAGGATTAGCAGTACTTATTGCCTCGGGGCCCCTCTCGGTGGGTAGGGGGATTTTAACTCCCATCTCTAGAACCACAATCTAGTGTTTTAAATTAAACTATACCTACTAGTAGCATCAGCCTCACATAAGTTCTGGTTTCGTAACTAATAAGATGACAGGGACAAGGTGTATAACCATAAGTAAGTGTTCTCGGGTGTGAAATGGGGGTAGTCCTGCAATATGGTTTGGGGTTGGACCTCGTTGTGACATTAGGAAGAGATATAATGAATAACTTGCTGTGATAAGAGTCCCTGTTCCCGTTAGGGCAATAGTTCATGGGGACCAGTTAAATAGTGTTGTAATAATTATTAGTTCTCCCATCAGATTGGGAAGAGGTGGGAGTGCCAGGTTAGCAAGGTTGGCGACGAATCACCAAACAGCTGTAAGCGGGAAAATTATCTGGAGGCCTCGGGCGAGAATTATTGTTCGGCTGTGTGTTCGTTCGTAGGCTGTATTAGCTAAACAAAATAGTGCGGAGGATACTAACCCGTGGGCAATTATTAAAATAATTGCTCCTGTAAACCCTCATGGAGTTTGAGTTAGGATACCTCCTGCCACTAAGCCTATATGACTAACAGATGAGTAAGCAATTAACGATTTTAGGTCTGTCTGTCGTAAACAGATGGAGCCGGTTATAATAATGCCCCATAAAGCTAGAATAATAAATGGGTAAGCTAGTTCTTTGGAAAGTGGGTCTAGTATAATTATTATTCGCATTATTCCATATCCCCCCAGTTTTAGTAGTACTGCGGCTAGCACTATTGATCCTGCCACGGGGGCTTCTACGTGGGCTTTAGGTAGTCAAAGGTGTACACCATAAAGTGGTATTTTTACTAGGAAGGCAATTAAACATCCGGCTCATCAAAATTTATGTCCTCAGGATTCAAGGGTGAGGGGTTGTGAATATTGTAAAATTAATATGGATAGGGTGCCCGTTGACTGTTGTAACAAGAGGAGCGCTACTAGGAGTGGTAAAGATCCCGCTAATGTATAAAATAAGAAGTAGGTGCCTGCGTTAAGTCGTTCTGTCTGGTTTCCCCATCGCGTAATAATAATTAAGGTTGGAATTAGGGTGGCTTCAAATATAATGTAGAATATGATTAGTTCTGTTGCACCAAATGCTATAATCAAAAAGGTCTGTAATGAAGCGAGCAGGGAGATATACAGACGTTGTCGGCTGATGGGTTCTGGATTAATGTGGTTTTGGCTAGCTAAGATCATTAGCGGTAGAAGTCAGCAGGTTAATACCAAGAGGGGGGTGGATAGGGGATCTGTGGCTAGGTACACGTTTGAGGCTGCTCATCCGGTTTCAGATGTTCATTTTAATCAGGTTAGGCTAATAAGGGCAATTAGTAGGCTGTGAGCGGTGGTTGACGTTCATAACCATTTAGGTGATGAGAGTCAAATTGTTGGAAACAGCATAATAGTGGGAACAAGTACTTTTAGCATTGTAGTAGATTAAGATTTTGGAGGCGATCAGTTCCGTGGGTCCGGGCTGTGGCAACTAGGAGTGCGAGGCCTGCACTAGCCTCGCAGGCGGAAAATGCTAACAAAAGTATAGGGGCAGCAGAAAATCCTGTTGATTCAAATTGTAAAGCTCACAGGGCCAATGCAATAAATAAAGACAGTATCATGCCTTCTAGGCATAACAGTGCAGATAATAGGTGGGTGCGATGAAATGCTAAACCCATTAATCCTAATACGAAGGCTGAGCTAAAGCTGAAGTGTACTGGTGTCATAAGGGAGTCATGGAGTTAAACCATGATTTTCTGAGCCGAAATCAGAGGTCTTATGTTGGACTAACACCCTATTCTGCTCATTCTAAGCCCCCTTGGGTTCATTCATAAATTAATCCTAGTGTCAATAGGACAAGAACTGTTGTTGCTCAAAAAAATGTTCCGGTGGGGGTGTGGAGTTGGTCTCCTCAGGGCAGGGGAAGCAGGAGCGCAATTTCCAAGTCAAATAGAAGGAATAAGATTGCCACTAAGAAGAATCGTAGGGAAAATGGTAGTCGGGCGGATCCTAAGGGGTCGAAACCGCACTCGTAGGGTGATAATTTTTCTGCATCTGGGGTTATTTGAGGTAGTCAGAAGGAGACAATTGCTAATAGCGAGGAAAGGGCTATGGTAATAAATAAAATGGTAATAATTAGATTCATTATCTTTCCTTGGGGTTTAACCAAGACTAAGTGATTGGAAGTCACTTGTACTAACCTTAATACTAGAAAGATTATGAGCCTCATCAGTAAATTGATACGTATAAGAATAGTCATACTACGTCGACAAAGTGCCAGTATCATGCGGCCGCTTCAAAGCCAAAGTGGTGTTCGGATGTAAAATGGTACTGAATTTGGCGTAATAGGCATACAGCTAGAAAGGTTGATCCGATAATAACATGAAGTCCGTGGAATCCTGTGGCTACGAAAAAAGTTGATCCGTAGACACCATCTGCGATTGTGAAAGGAGCTTCGTAGTATTCTATAGCTTGAAGGGCAGTAAAATAAAGCCCAAGTAAAATAGTCAGGGTCAGAGATTGAATAGCTTGTTTTCGTTCTCCCTCCATTAAGCTATGGTGTGCCCACGTTACTGTGACCCCCGATGCTAGTAACACGGCTGTATTAAGAAGCGGCACTTCAAAGGGATCTAGGGTGGTAATTCCTGTGGGCGGTCAGCATCCTCCTAGCTCAGGAGTAGGCGCAAGACTAGAATGGTAAAAAGCCCAGAAGAAGCCAAGGAAAAAGAACACTTCAGATGTAATGAACAGAATTATACCGTATCGTAATCCCTTTTGTACTGGCGGTGTATGATGGCCTTGAAATGTTCCCTCTCGAATAACATCCCGTCATCATTGATATATCGTAAGAATAGTAAGAACTAACCCCAAGGTTATTAGGGTAGTGGAGTGATAATGGAATCAGATTGCTAGTCCGGATGTTAGGAGTAAGGCGGCGATTGCGCCGGTTAGAGGTCATGGGCTTGGATCAACCATATGATATGCATGTGCTTGGTGGGCCATTAAACGTTTTCTTGTAAGTACAGGCTTAGAAGTAGAACAAATACATAGGCCTGAATTATTGCTACTGCTACCTCTAACAGCGTTAGGAGAAATAAAACAGCAGCAGTAAGAATGGCTACTGTTGGTATTATTGGTAGTAGGACAAAGACGGCAGTGGCAATAAGTTGAATGAGTAGGTGGCCTGCAGTTAGGTTTGCTGTAAGTCGTACGCCCAAGGCTAAGGGTCGAATTAATAGGCTAATTGTTTCGATAATAATTAGTACTGGAATTAGAGGAATTGGTGTACCCTCAGGTAATAAATGTCCTAGAGCAACCGTTGGTTGATTTCGTATTCCAATGATTACTGTAGCAAGTCATAATGGTACGGCAAATCCTATATTTAAAGATAGCTGGGTGGTGGGGGTGAAAGTATATGGAAGAAGTCCTAGCATATTGATAGTAATTAGGAACACTATGAGTGAGGCTAGTAAGAGAGCTCATTTATGTCCTCCTACATTAAGGGGCAGTATAAGTTGACTAGTAAATCGGTTAATTAATCACCCCTGAATCGTAATTAGTCGGTTGTTAATTCACCGTGAGGGCGGGGTTGGGTAAAGTACTCAGGGGAGGGTAATTGCAATAGCAATTAAGGGTACTCCTAGGTAAGACGGACTCGCGAATTGGTCAAAAAAGCTTATTGCCATGGTCAATCTCAGGACTCAGTTTTGTGTTTGTCAGCGCTTACGGGGCTTGGTTCGTTAGGCGAAGTATGATTTAGTACTTTGGTAGGAATAATTGTAAGAAAGATTACTCATGAGAATACTAAAATTGCAAATCAGGGGGCGGGGTTTAATTGTGGCATTTCACTAGAGGTGGTTAGGAGGCACCAATCTTTGGCTTAAAAGGCCAACGCTTTGTCCTTTATTTAGCTTCCTAGTGAGGCGTCTTCTAGTATAAGGGATGATCAGTTTTCGAAGTGTTCTAGGGGAACAGCTTCTACCACAATAGGCATAAAGCTGTGGTTAGCTCCGCAAATCTCAGAGCACTGCCCATAAAATACCCCGGGACGGGAGGCGATGAAAGCGGTTTGGTTTAGTCGTCCCGGAACTGCATCCATTTTTACACCCAGGGATGGGACGGCCCAAGAGTGTAGTACGTCTTCAGCTGAAACTAGCACGCGGATTGGGGATTCTATGGGTACTACTATTCGGTGGTCTGCTTCAAGGAGCCGAAACTGTCCAGGATTAAGGTCTTGAGTCGGAATTATATAAGAGTCAAAGCCCAGGTTTTCGTAATCTGTGTATTCATAGCTTCAGTATCATTGGTGTCCCATGGCTTTAATTGTTAAGTGAGGATCATTAATCTCGTCTATAAGATATAAAATGCGCAGGGAGGGGAGGGCAATCAAGATTAAAATAACGGCTGGTAGAACGGTTCATACGATTTCGATTTCTTGAGAGTCCAAAATATACTTGTTAGTGAGTTTTGTTGATACTATTGCAATAATAATGTATAAAACTAAAGTGCTAATTAAAAATACAATTATTAGGGCGTGGTCATGAAAATGAAGAAGTTCTTCTATAACGGGTGATGCCGCGTCTTGGAATCCTAGTTGTGTGGGATGTGCCATTAAGCTGTCTAGCTTAAGACATGCAGGGGTTTAACCTACGATTTCACCTTGACAAAGTGATGTAATTTACGAATTTACTAATGTCTTAGAAGGAAGTGGCAGAGTGGTTATGCGATTGGCTTGAAACCAATATATGGGGGTTCAATTCCTCCTTTCCTCGATTAATTTGATTGTACTTGAACAAATGCTGGTTCTTCAAATGTGTGGTAGGGAGGAGGGCATCCATGAAGTCATTCTACATTTGTTGCGGTTAATTCCACGGACATTACTTCTCGTTTGGCAGCGAAAGCTTCTCATAAGATGAAAAGAAACATGATTACTGCTACTAGTGAAATAAGAGATCCAATAGAAGAGACTGTATTTCATAGGGCATAAGCGTCTGGGTAGTCGGAATATCGCCGGGGTATTCCGGCTAATCCTAAGAAATGTTGTGGAAAAAATGTTAGATTAACACCAATAAATATTACCCCAAAATGGATTTTTGTTCATGTGCTGTGAAGGGTGTATCCTGAGAAAAGAGGGAATCAGTGGACAAACGCCGCTATAATAGCGAATACGGCACCCATAGATAGTACATAATGGAAGTGTGCAACTACATAATATGTATCATGAAGTACAATGTCTAATGATGAGTTGGCTAGCACGATTCCGGTTAATCCCCCCACCGTAAACAAGAAGATGAATCCTAGGGCTCATAACAAGGGGGTTTCTCATTTGATAGATCCACCGTGGAGCGTAGCAAGTCAGCTAAATACTTTGACTCCTGTTGGGATTGCAATAATTATAGTTGCAGATGTGAAGTAGGCACGAGTGTCTACATCTATCCCCACAGTAAACATGTGATGAGCCCATACGATAAAACCTAAAAGACCAATGGCTATTATAGCTCAGACCATACCCATATAGCCAAATGGTTCTTTTTTTCCGGCGTAGTAGGCTACGACGTGAGAAATAATTCCGAATCCAGGTAAAATAAGAATATATACTTCTGGATGGCCAAAGAATCAAAATAAGTGTTGATATAAAATCGGGTCTCCTCCCCCTGCCGGGTCAAAGAATGTTGTATTTAGATTTCGGTCTGTTAAGAGCATGGTGATGCCCGCAGCTAAAACAGGTAGTGACAAAAGAAGAAGAACAGCTGTTACAAGTACAGCTCATACAAACAGGGGGGTCTGATATTGAGAGATGGCTGGGGGTTTTATATTGATTGTTGTGGTAATAAAATTAATTGCTCCAAGAATTGATGAAACGCCTGCCAGGTGTAGAGAAAAAATGGTTAGATCTACAGAGGCTCCGGCATGAGCAAGATTGCCTGCGAGGGGCGGGTATACTGTTCATCCTGTTCCGGCTCCAGCCTCAACCCCAGAAGAGGCTAATAGTAGCAGGAAAGAAGGGGGCAGGAGTCAAAAGCTTATGTTGTTTATTCGGGGGAATGCCATGTCTGGAGCTCCAATCATTAATGGTACGAGTCAGTTTCCAAATCCTCCAATTAAAATGGGTATTACTATAAAGAAAATTATGACGAAAGCATGGGCGGTGACAATAACATTATAAATTTGATCATCACCGAGGAGTGACCCAGGTTGACTTAGTTCGGCTCGAATTAGAAGGCTTAAGGCAGTTCCTACTATTCCGGCTCAGGCACCAAATACAAGATATAGGGTGCCAATGTCTTTGTGGTTGGTAGAGAAGAATCAGCGTGTGATTGCCACAGGTAGGGTGGCCGAGTGCATAGGCGGTGGGTTGTAGCCCCGAAGACAGAGGTTTAATTCCTCTTCCTACCATAGCTCCGTGGTGAGAACACATTAGATTGCAAATCTAAAGACGCAGGCTAAACCCCTGCCGGGGCTTCTTCCCGCCTTACCCGGCTAATGGCGGGAAGTAGATGAATGCTCGCTGGCTTGAGCGCTTAGCTGTTAACTAAGAGTTTGTAGGATCGAGGCCTTCTCATCTAGAAAGGCTTTAGCTTAATTAAAGTGTCCGATTTGCATTCAGAAGATGTGGGATAAAGTCCCGCAAGTCTTATCAAGGGCTAGGAGGTTTTCACTCCTGCTTAGAGCTTTGAAGGCTCTCGGGCTATATCATTATCCTAAGCCCTTAGTTGACTATCGCCAGGATACTTGGGGTTAATGGCAGAAGTCCCACTGTCATGGTCGTTGAAAGGGCCAGGGGTAGTGTTAGTTGGGTAGATTGGGTTCGTCACGGGGTGGTTGAGTTTACTGTGTTGGGGGAGATCGTCAAGGTCATTGCGTAACAAAGGCGTAGGTAAAAATATAAGCTCAGTAGGGCGGCAAGGGCTATGATTGTTGCTGTAAGGGGCAGGTCTTGTTTAGTTAATTCCTGCAGAATTAATCACTTTGGTATGAATCCTGTCAAAGGTGGTAAGCCCCCAAGGGATAGTAACACTAAGGCAGTTGTGGCAACTACGACTGGGTTTTTTGACCAGGCTATTGTCAGGGCATTAATTTTTGTGGCTGATGAGAGTTTTAGTGCCAGGAATGCTGCAGATGTCATAAAGATATATGTTCCTAAGGCAAGAAGTGTAAGTTGGGGGGCGTACTGTAGAATAATAATTATTCACCCTATGTGAGCAATGGAAGAGTAAGCTAAGATTTTTCGCAGCTGGGTTTGGTTTAGTCCGCCTCACCCTCCTACTAGTGTTGAGGTCAGCCCCAAAAGTGTAAGAAGCATTGGATCAATTGCTGGGGCTACCTGAACAATTAATGCGAATGGTGCAAGTTTTTGTCAAGTTGAAAGAATAAGTCCAGTAGTAAGGTCAAACCCTTGTAGGACTTCTGGCATCCAGAAGTGAACTGGGGCTAGTCCAATTTTTAGTGCTAGAGCAGTGATGGCCGTGGTGGTGGCAAGAGGGTGAGACAAATTGTCAATGGCCCATTCTCCAACAAGTCAGGCATTTGTTGTGCTAGCAAATAAAATTATCGCCGCTGCGGTGGCTTGGGTTAAGAAGTACTTGGTGGTTGCTTCTACTGCTCGGGGGTGGTGGTGTTGAGCTATGAGTGGTAAAATTGCTAGTGTATTAATCTCTAATCCTATTCAGGCAAGCAGTCAGTGAGAGCTGGCGAAAGTCAGGGTAGTTCCTAGTCCAAGACTAGAGAGTAAGATGGTAAGTACATAAGGGTTCATTGACAAAGGAGGGATTTTAACCGTCATGTTCGGGGTATGGGCCCGAAAGCTTTATTAGCTGACCTTGTCCTAGAAAGTGGTGTAGAGGAAGCACCAGGAGTTTTGATCTCCTGAGGATGGGTTCAAACCCCTTCTTTCTAGGAACTGGGGGGACTTTAACCCCCATAAGCCACTCTATCAAAGTGGTCCTTGGGAATTCAGGCACGGTTCCTGCGATTGTACTAGATCTGTGGGGGTAACCCTGCAAACGCGATGGGGAGGGCAACGTGTCAGAGTACTAGTGCCAGCGTTAGGGGGAGGAAGTTCTTTCAGACTAGGTGTATTAGTTGGTCATACCGAAATCGTGGATAAGAGGCTCGTACCCAGAGGAAAAGGATGGATAGTAGTGCTGCTTTGATTATCAGGTTGGTTGTGGTTAACTCCGGGAAGGCCGGGATATGTGATGCACCTAAAAATAGAATGGCTGAGAGTGTATTCATCAATAAAATATTAGCATATTCGGCTAAGAAAAATAGGGCGAATGGTCCCCCTGCGTATTCTACATTAAAGCCTGAGACTAGCTCTGACTCTCCTTCTGTTAAATCGAAAGGCGCTCGGTTTGTTTCTGCTAGTGTTGAGATGTATCATATTGCAGCCAGAGGTCAGGCTGGTACGAGTAATCAAATGCTCTCCTGAGTAGTATTAAATATCTGTAAAGTGTATCCCCCAGAGAAAATAATCACCGATAACAGGATTAGTCCTAGACTGACTTCATATGAGATTGTTTGGGCCACAGCCCGCAATGCCCCGATTAGTGCGTATTTTGAGTTTGATGCCCAGCCAGAGCCCAGAATGGAATATACGGCAAGGCTGGATAATGCCAACACAAATAGGATTCCCAGATTTAGGTCTGCTACGGGATATGGTATTGGTATTGGTGCTCAAAGGGTTATGGCTAATGTAAGGGCAAGTATGGGGGCTGCTAAGAAGAGAAAGGGGGATGAAGTTGATGGGCGAATGGGTTCTTTGATAAAGAGTTTGACCCCATCAGCGATGGGTTGTAACAGCCCGTAGGGTCCTACAACATTGGGCCCTTTTCGTAGTTGTATATACCCTAGAACTTTTCGCTCAATTAGTGTTAGAAAAGCTACTGCCAGGAGTACAGGAACAATGTAGGCCAGTGGGTTAACTAAGTGGGTTAATAGGGTGTTTATCATGAACTAAGGAGAGGATTTGAACCTCTGGTCGAAAGGGCTTAGGTCTTTTGCAATTACCATGCTCTGCCACCTTAGTATGTCCTTATCTAGGGCCTTGATTTGGCTCACCCCTTACTTGATTTAGTTGTCTTCATCAATTAGGGGTGGGGCGTACCTGAGGCATAGGCCCCCCTTTTCCGGTCCTTTCGTACTAGGAAAAATAGCGTTACAGATAGAAACTGACCTGGATTGCTCCGGTCTGAACTCAGATCACGTAGGACTTTAATCGTTGAACAAACGAACCCTTAATAGCGGCTGCACCATTAGGATGTCCTGATCCAACATCGAGGTCGTAAACCCCCTCGTCGATATGGACTCTGGGAGAGGATTGCGCTGTTATCCCTAGGGTAACTTGGTTCGTTGATCGGACTTTGTGTCCGGATCATATTTGGTCAGATGTTCTGTGGTTTAGAGGTGTCCCTCTTAACTTTAGGATATACTCCCAGTCCACTCGGAGGCTGCTTTCTCCTCCGTGGTCGCCCCAACCGAAGGTGAAATTCCATAGTGCGCTAAGTTTGTGCTCTTTAATAAGTTGTTTGACGCGATTGGGTTAACACCTTAAGCTCCAAAGGGTCTTCTCGTCTTGTATATTTATACCCGCTTCTGCACGGGTAAATCAATTTCACTGACTTGAAAGGGGAGACAGTTAAGCCCTCGTTTAGCCATTCATACGGGTCTTCATTTAAAAGACAAGTGATTGCGCTACCTTTGCACGGTCAAAATACCGCGGCCGTTAAACTTATAGTCACTGGGCAGGCTGGACCTCCTATACTTGGATTTTTGCAGGAGGCGATGTTTTTGGTAAACAGGCGAGGCTTATGTTTGCCGAGTTCCTTCCTTTTCTTTTAGTCTTTCCTCTGAAATAGCATTCCAGTGTGGGGTTAACGATTTGGGGTTTATTGTGGGGTTTTCTTGCTTGCTCTCGGTAACCACAGTTCCCTCTTTGATTGGGCTCGTTAATTATCAGCGGTTGGTCCGATCTGATTTACACTTGTGCTTGGGAGAAGGTCAACTTCTTGTTACTCATTTTAGCATAATCTCTCCCATGTTGGCATGGGGGGGCCTAATAAATTTAGGGGAGTAGGATTGGTTATCAGTATAATAAACTTCTTTCCGTTTGAGCTTTAACGCTTTCTGTTCAGATGGCTGCTTTTAGGCCCACTAAGACGGCTAATTTTGCTAAATGTGATCCTTATCCTCCTGTTAAGGTTGTATCCTTGGTTAAAGGGGCTGTACCCCCTTTAACTAACTCTCGTGTCTTTCTCTTTATCTAGTTTAGATTTACTTGCTTGATTAGGGTCAGGCGAGGCTGAACTTATATCCATTTCTTAGGCAACCAGCTATCACCAAGTTCGGTAGGTTTATCACCTCTACCCGGAGCTCTTCCCACTCTTTTGCCACAGAGACGGGTTGGCCCTAAATAGGCTGTCTCGGGGTAGCTCACTTGGTTTCGGGGTGTCAAACTAAAGGTCTCTCTGCTTGAGGGTTCTGGCTAAATCATGATGCAAAAGGTACGAGGTTTAATCTCTGCTTTTTGATGCTTATATGGGTTATTTCATTTCTCTTTCAGCTTTCCCTCGCGGTACTTTCTCTATTGCTTAGGGTGGGCCTTTTCCGTCTCCCGTACTCAGGCATGAAAATGGTTTAGTTTCTTTATTAAGGTTTTGTTTAGTTATCTATATTGTAAAGTTGTTTTAATGTTTAAGCTAGCTCTTTAGCTCAGGGCAATCCAACTTGCATGGATGTCTTCTCGGTGTAAGGGAGATGCTTGTCTGTCTCAGCCATGTCCTGGGTTTAATCCAAGTGCACCTTCCGGTACACTTACCATGTTACGACTTGCCTCCCCTCGTTGATGCTTTTGGGTTAATTACACTTGGCGCAATATAACAGGGGAGAGTGACGGGCGGTGTGTACGCGCCTCAGAGCCGGGTTCAAAAGGACACTCTGCTTCCTTTTTACTACTAAATCCTCCTTCGAGCATTTTTTCATAGTGCTGTTCGTGTTATTCTGTGTGAGAAAATGTAGCCCATTTCTTCCCACTTCGTGCGCTACACCTCGACCTGACGTTTTGGGTTGTACCCATTCTGCTTACTGTTAGTCCTTCATAGGGTAAGCTGACGACGGCGGTATATAGGCGGTAATGACCAGAAGTGGTGAGGTTTAACGAGGATTATCGGTTCTAGAACAGGCTCCTCTAGGGGGGTCTAAGGCACCGCCAAGTCCTTTGGGTTTTAAGCTGACGCTCGTAGTACCCTGGCGAATGCCTATTGTAACTGGGCATTTGGGTTTATGACTGAGCATAGTGGGGTATCTAATCCCAGTTTGTTCCTCAGTTTTCGTGGGGTCAAGTGGTCTAAATTAAAGCTACTTTCGTGTTCGGGTTTCGGGTGCCTGGAAGCGTATAACGGCCAGAGGGTCCTTCAGCTTTATTTTTGTGCTCCCCTAACCACCCTTTACGCCGTGTTTATCAACTAGGGTCTCTCGTATAACCGCGGTGGCTGGCACGAGTTTTACCGGCCCTCTTAACTCTAACTAAGTCAAGTTTTCACTTATGGCTTAATATTTATCACTGCTGAATTCCCTTGGGGGTGTGGCTTGGCAAGGCGTCTTGGGCTAAATTTTGTGCCTGATGCCTGCTCCTCGTCCCCGGTCGGGGGATTAAGGGCATTCTCACAGGGCTGCGGAGACTTGCATGTGTAAATCGAGCTAGAGCTGATAATAAAGTCAGGACCAAGCCTTTGTGCAGATGGGGCTTTCTAGGGCCCATTTTAGCATCTTCAGTGCTATGCTTTATATTAAGCTACACCGGC